CCTCCCGTTGTGGAAATCCATCTATGGTAATAGACAGTAAAAACTCCATAGAGTTGGTCTTTTGAACCCGCTTCAAGCTATCATGACAATTCACGAATCTTGGGGTAAACAATCTCTCTTGCTTATGTTTACTTTTTTCACCATTTGATTCTTGTACATAGGAAATGAGACTCAACTTTTTTACTGCAAATTTAGAAGCCGTTTTCTTTCACTCATATAACTATCTGGTTTAGTTCATCAACTCAAATGCTGAAGAAAAATAAAAATATATATAGTCAATCAAATCTTTTTATCCTTGTTTCTAGAAAGAAAAGAATTTTGATAAATTTTAGGTCTCACCGAATCACACGTAGAGATATTGATAACACACATAGAGCTAATGGTATTTCATAACTAATTGATTGAGCAGCTGCCCGTAGACCACCTAAAAAGGAATATTTATTATTTGATCCATACCCCGACATAAGAAGTCCAACGGGAGCAATACTTGAAATGGCAATCCAAAAAAAAACACCAATACTAAGATCGGCTAGAACAAGGTGATCACCAAAAGGAATTACTGAATAACTTAGAAAGATAGATATTACTGCTATGGATGGTCCAATACTGAATAAACGAGTATCTCCTGTAGATGGAATAAGGTTCTCTTTCAAAAGTAGTTTTGTCCCATCTGCTAGAGCTTGAAGAATTCCTAAAGGGCCGGCATATTCAGGCCCGATACGTTGTTGTATTCCTGCAGATATTTCTCTTTCTAACCAAACAATTACTAGTACACCTATTGTGATTCCTAATACAAGAGTCACAATAGGGATAAGCATCCATATGATCCCATAGACTTCTTTTAAGGATTCCAATTTGGAAAAAGAATTGATAGTCTCTATTTCTGTTGTATCAATTATCATTTCAACGATCAACTTCTCCCATAATGATATCTATGCTACCTAGTATTGTCATAATATCAGCCAATTTCATTCTTTTAACTAACTGAGGAAGAATTTGCAAATTGATAAAACCTGGTGGGCGAATTTTCCATCTCCAAGGAAAAACGCTCTGGTCTCCTATCAGAAAAATCCCCAATTCTCCTTTTGGGGCTTCAACTCTCACATAAAGTTCTTGTTTCGACAATTCAAAAGTTGGAGAAGGCTTTTTACTAATAAACCGATATTCAAAATCATTCCATTCAGGATCTTTTAATCTGTCAAAACGTCGCATTTCTAAATTTTCGTAAGGCCCTCCTGGAATTCCTTCCAGAGCCTGTTGAATAATCTTTATGGATTCTGTCATTTCACCGATTCGTACTAAATAACGAGCTAATGAATCCCCTTCTCGTTGCCATTGAACCTGCCAATCAAATTCGTCGTAAGACTCATAATGATCAACTTTACGAAGATCCCATTCTATTCCGGAAGCTCGTAGCATTGGTCCCGATAAACCCCAATTTACTGCCTCGTCTCTCCCAATAATGCCTACGCCTTCAACTCGTTCTAAAAAAATAGGATTCCGGGTAATAAGTTTTTGATACTCAGCAACCCCTGTTAAAAAATAATCGCAAAAATCCAAACATTTATCTATCCAGCCATAGGGTAGATCGGCAGCCACTCCTCCAATACGAAAATAATTATGCATCATTCGCATACCGGTGGCAGCTTCGAATAGGTCATATATCAATTCTCTTTCTCGAAAAATATAGAAGAAAGGGGTCTGTGCACCAATATCCGCCATAAAAGGACCGAGCCATAACAAATGAGAAGCTATCCGACTCAACTCCAACATAATGACTCTGATATAGCTAGCCCTTTTAGGTACTTGAATATTGCCTAATTGTTCGGGTCCATTTATGGTTATTGCTTCTGTGAACATAGTAGCTAAATAATCCCAACGTGTTACATAAGGCAAATATTGTATAATTGTTCGGTTTTCCGCAATTTTCTCCATCCCTCTATGTAAATAACCCAATATTGGTTCGCAGTCGACAACATCTTCACCATCTAGAGTAACGATGAGTCGAAGAACACCGTGCATTGATGGGTGCTGAGGCCCCATATTGACTATCATGAGGTCTTTTCTTGTAGTTGGTGCAGTCATAAGTTTTTTAACGATTCATTCTTCCATGAATTACTGAAAGTGAAAAGAAGTTCATCAAAATTTAATCGAAACATATAAGTGAAAATGAAATAACTCTTCAAATTAATCAAATTAACGAGTTTTTGTCTCTCGAATCTCCAACTGATTAATTAATTCTTTATAACGTACTCTATTTTTTTTTGCCAAATAAGCTAGCAGTCGTTGACGTTTTCCCAAAATTTTCTTCAAACCTCTCTGAGATAAATAGTCTTTTTTGTGCAATTCTAAATGTGAAGTAAGTCTCCGTATCTTATTGGTGAAATTGAATACTTGAAATTCAACAGATCCTTTCTTTTCTTCTTGAAAAATAACTGAAATGACAGAATTTTTTACCATAAATGAATTTCCCCTTTCTTTATTTTACAGATATGGATTTTTTCTAATTTTATTGATCAGTAATAATAATGCCAGTAATTTGAACGTGGTATATAGACTTAATTTCTTTATGAACCTCTAATTTTAGCAATTCCAATAAATTAATCAAATTTGAAATTTGATTCAGATAGGAATCCAAAAAGGTGGTAGGTACGTTTTTTTCAGTCACAAAAGCGAATAATTGAAACCTAAAATCCTAAAATGAAGAAGATTCTGTTGATTCATTTCTAGATCTAATCAATACCTTATTTTATTGATTTAGTATTGTCTACTCGAATTAGATTCGAATGAGATGTAAAACAAGGCATGTTTGCATTTGTTTGCTTTCAGATACTCTATACGAGACAGGGTATATAGTACTATCAATTAATTTTCAATCGTGGATACATATGTATCCTTAAGATACTGAAACGGCTACCATTATTGGTATCAAACCAATAACGATTCATACAAGCTAAATCTTCTAATCGATAATTAGGCCAAAGAAAGAACTTAAATTTAATTAATTCATTTTTATCTTTATAAAGGGGTTTCCGTTCACCCAAAAATTGACTCCAGTTTTTTACATTGGTTTCGTTGCAAAATACTGAATTTCTATCGACGACATTCCAATTCAAAGAATTAAAAAAACTTCGAATTCTCAATTCTCTACGACGTCTAGACCATAAAATATTTTCAGGAACAAGCAAATCAAAATGAGTTTTTTCTGTATTTATTCTTTGAGTTTGAGGTTGCAGAATGAATTCGTCAAAATTCTTTTTATCAACATATCTTTGTTCTCGGTATCTTTGATTAGTTTGGTGTTTACTTTTATGAACCAATGAAATACCTATGGTTTGATACATAATAAATTGTCCATTATGTTTTACAGACAACCGAATAGGTTCGATAATCAATACCCCCTTCTTCATCAAGTCTGTAAGAGGTAAATTTGCCTGAATCAGCATTATATCCAAACTCATTTCTCTCCTTTGAATTGACGATATAGTAATTTTGGTTGGATTTATCAGTCGAAGCAGGAGACAATATACCTTGATATTTTCGAGCATTCTTTTATTCAAAGCATCGTTCCATCTCAATTGAAAAAGCAAATAACGTTTCAAGAACAAATCTAGTTCTGCTTCCGTGTTGCTTTTGTATTGTTTTTTATTTTGACCCTTTTTTGTGTCTGATTCCACGTAATCTTTTTCAAGATCGGTTTGATGTTTTGAAAAAACAGGGCTCAGATTTCCTTTGTTTTCTATATCTGATCCACGCTCTCTTTGACTTGGGGGTTCTTTTGTTTCTTGACTTCGATTCTTTATTTTTTTATTTGATGGTAGAAAAAAGTTTTGTTTTTGGTTTTTATTTTGAATAACATTTTCATTTGTATTCAAATTAAAAAGAAGGAATTTGCTTGGTATAATCCACGGTTTTATTTTATAGACATTATAAAGTAGTACAAATTCTGGGAAGAACCAAAATTCCAGATTCAATATGGGACGATTAAATATTTTTTCATTCATTCCCATCCAATCAAAAAAGACTTTTTTCGAATTTTTTTTAGTTTTTTCTGGATTTTGATGAGTTGTAAGATAAAAAACCCCTTTTTTCTCAATTTTATCAATTATTTGATAATTATTAATACCAATTTTAGTATTTGGATTACTGTTGGTATCGATCTTAACCCAGGCTTCAATATCTCCTTTTTGTCTAAGAGAAAAATGGATAATTTTCCAATCAAAATATTTTCTATCGAGATTTCTTTCTATATCTAGAATATTGACCTTTCTTAGATAATTATTGATATGAAGATTGCCGGGCATATCAACAAAGTTGTGTTTGGACGTGTTGGAATTATACGAAATTTCTAAGTTCTTCTTTACTTGAAAGGGTAATCTAGAAAAAAATGAGTCACTTTTATTTTCATAATTAATTGATTTATATGCTAAAAGACCATATCTATAACATTTTTTAAAATTATCTTTTTGGTTTGATAATGAATAGAGTTCCGAATCATTTTCTTTTTTGTAATGAATTAATTGGTCTTTTTCATAAGAATTCCATTTGTTTAAGTTTCTATTTTTATTTTGAGCCATACAACTTTGATTAACCTTAGTTCGCCATTTTTTTGGCATTAATCTAGACCATCTAATCTGAGATAAATCGTATTGATAATGCCATCTTAACCAGTTTTTCCATTGATTGATTCTATAACTCTGAAGTTTCTTATGTTTTAATTCCGAATGAAATATTCCTAGTGTTTTAAAATAGTCCTTTATTTTAGTCTTAAGGAAGCAAGACGTTGTGTTATATTGAAGAACAGATCTAAATTTAGACAAATTAATAACTTGGGTTTGTGATAATTTGTAAAATACATATGCTTGTGACAAGTAGGATAAATCACAAAAAATATGTGAATTTTTCTTACTAATATTATAAAGTGACTTTTTTATAGTCGAAATAAAGATAAAGTGAATTTTTTTTTTATTAGTAATTTTTTCTTGATTTATTTCATTATT